TTGCCAATTCTTGGTCATTGAGATTCATGAGAGATTGGGATTAATATTTAGGGATAGATATTACCTCTCTTTTTCTCCTCTTTCAAATAAATTGAAATGATTGAAGTTTTTCTATTTGGAATCGTCTTAGGTCTAATTCCTATTACTTTGGCTGGATTATTCGTAACTGCATATTTGCAATACAGACGCGGTGATCAGTTGGACCTTTGATTGAGTAACATCTTTTTTTTTTGATTGACCTCCTCCTTAATCTGCAGGGGGTCAAATTCAGGTTGCAGTTCAAGTTAGTGAAGTTGTTTTATTGTTATTCGACATTACAAGAACAGAATCACGCTCTGTAGGATTTGAACCTACGACATCGGGTTTTGGAGACCCACGTTCTACCGAACTGAACTAAGAGCGCTTTCTTATGACAGCAGATACGACTGTCAAGAAAAGGATTCTTTTTGTACCCCCAATACATTTTGCATGCATTGCATATAGTATCATAAAATAAAAGATTATGTCCAATTTTCATCGATCTCAATTGACCCCTCGTTACTGGCCATAGGAAAAATAATAGGTAGGGATGACAGGATTTGAACCCGTGACATTTTGTACCCAAAACAAACGCGCTACCAAACTGCGCTACATCCCTTTTAATTGTTGTACAGTGTCATTGTAGAGAATCCCTGTCTTGTTTTCCACATCGTTATTTCCTCTATCTATATACAATTTCTCTTGCCATTTCTTCTTTTTGGTCTCATATCTCATATAATAAAAGAATTATATACATATGAAACCTAACGTATAAAAGAATTAATATTTATCGGTAATGCTCAGGAAGAGGGGGTCATCTTTTTCTGTTTTAGGTACAAGTGGATCTCATCTACCGGATCATTGTACATATCCATTTTAGTTAGGGATTCCGCATACAAATACAAGTGATCTTTAACTACATATGCATCTGATCATATATGTATTCCAATAAAGAAGGAGGATTTTCAATGCGAGATATAAAAACATATCTCTCCGTGGCACCTGTGCTAACTACTCTATGGTTTGGGTCTTTAGCAGGTCTATTGATAGAGATCAATCGTTTATTCCCAGATGCGTTGGTATTCCCCTTTTTTTCATTCTAGTTATTGATATGGGAATGGATGAATGAAGAAGATTAGAGATAGAATAAATTCTCTGTGACCAACCCCCCCCCCCCTTTTTTTTTTCAGTTCTTTAGGAGAATAAAAGTGGATTGAACCTCAGTCAAACTCGGGTTCAGGATAGAATTAATAGAGGTAGAACAGAAATAGAAATGGGGGTCTAGGGCAGGCTGTTCGAGATCATATAAGATAGTAAATGAAATGCTGGGATTAGGAATAATGAATAGTTAGAAATAATTGTATTACTTATGATTTTATTACTTTATTGATTGCAACGAAATCTTTCATAATTGGATTTCGAGTTAGCAATCTATTTTCTATTTATTTTTCGTTCCTTTCTTCTTCTTCGGTTCGGATCGAAAATAGAAGAATTGAGTGAATCCAAAGGAGGTTCATGGCCAAGGGTAAAGATGTCAGAGGAATAGTTATTTTGCAATGTACCAGTTGTGTCCGAAATGATTTCAATAAAGAATCGCGAGGCACTTCCAGATATATTACTCAAAAGAATCGACACAATACACCTAGTCGATTGGAATTGAGAAAATTCTGTCCTTATTGTTACAAGCATACGATTCATGGGGAGATAAAGAAATAGATCGAACGGAACACGTGTACCATCCTTCCAAGGAACAGGAAGAAATTATATATATATATAAACAAATCAAGTCCTATTTCGGTCGGATCCGAAATGAATGAAGAAATGGGATTTTAGAGATAAGGAATAAACCATGGATAAATCCAAGCGACTCTTTCGTAAATCCAAGCGATCTTTTCGTAGGCGTTTGCCCCCAATTGGATCGGGGGATCGAATTGATTATAGAAACATGAGTTTAATTAGTCAATTTATTAGTGAACAGGGAAAAATATTATCTAGACGAGTGAATAGATTGACCTTGAAACAACAACGATTAATTACTATTGCTATAAAACAAGCTCGTATTTTATCTTCGTTACCTTTTCTTAATAATGAGAAACAATTTGAGAAAACCGAGTCGATCCCTAGAACTACTGGTCCTAGAACCAGAAATAAATAGGCCTACTCCTCAATTGAATCAAAACAACTCTAATTGGAATTCAAAATCAGATTGATTGATGTTTTGTTCGAAAAAGCCGAGAGATTTGATTGTTGCGTCGTAATAGAATAAAAAAAAAGAATGGGAGAAGAAGAAATCTGTTTTTTTTTTGAAACGTGTTCGTTCATTCCTACTACTTATCTTATCATATTAATTTCTACTCTACCTTCCCGGAGGTCATTCTCCGGGGAACTCCGTTTAAATCATTCCGGTGAATTCCTTCCAATCTCCTTATTTGATGATCTCATTGGAAATCATGTAAAGACAATTCCTATTTGATATAGCTATTTGTGCAGGTATTTTACGATTAAGAAGCAACTGCCTCTTGTACAGATCATGTATTAATCGACTATAACTATAGGATACCCTATTCTCACGAGTTACTGCATTTATCCGAGTGATCCACAAACGACGAAAATCTCTCTTTCGCCTGCCTCTATCCCGATGAGTGGACACCAAAGCTCTCATTTTCTGTTGAGTAGTAGTTCGAGTAAGTCTTGAATGGGCCCCTCGAAAGGTTGATGCAAATAAACGAATTTTTGTTCGACGTCTCCGAGCTATATATCCTCGTCTAACTCTGGTCATTGAATCAAATTAAACTTTGATGAATAACTAATCGATTTCTTTTCTTTCAGTCATTCTTTTCCCCTCTCCTGGTTTATTAATAACAAAACGGATTCTTCCGATGTATAAAATAAAAATTCCAATGGCTTTTGCTACTATGACCTTCCCAACCACGATTTTTTATTTCTTCCAGGCATTTATTTCACCTCAAAATAAGAAATTTTACCGATATTTGGTATAAAATAGGTATAAAATAAATAGGTAGTAAATGTAAATGGATAAATAAATAAATAGTGGCTTCCATCGTTTCTATGGTTACTTCTTAAACGGTGAGGCCCTCTCTATACACCGGAGCCCCTTCCCTCATTTAATCAATGTTATTGGTAACTTGTACAGTTCACACTCTTTGGCTCTACCCATGAATTATCCAGTAATAGGTCTTTTCACAATGAGATCTATTCATACAGTGACGGCATTTAATTATGAAGGTTGGCTAGGTAGCTGACCCTGTTAGTCCGTTCTTGCAAGAGTAGGAGCATAATCTTTCTGCTTCTTAAATATCATTTCCCCCGCTTAATGGATAACCATTTGCTACCAATGGAGAATTGCTTTTCATCTCAAATCGAGGTGATTGGATTTGCACCAATGGAAACCATAAATTCCATACACAATAGAGGTATATGATAGATCTTTATTTTTAGATAGTGAATGGAGTTCTTCCATTCTATCCCATTCATTGGTACTGGTCATTGAGACTGGAAAAATCGTCTCATTTGTTCTAACTCATGATCTGAACGAGTCGCACATACACCCTAGTACATGTTCCTCGACGCTGAGGACATCCTCGAAGAGCTGGGGATTTCGTGACATTTCTGATTGGCTGTCTTGTGTTTCTAATAAGTTGTTTAATAGTTGGCATGCTGAATCGTATACAGAATGGGCTGGTTTAGATCGATCCTAACCGGATGATTATGAATTACTTCCATTTACTATTTTATTTTACCCGGGTAAGAAGATAAAAGATCAAATCACGGTTCATTCGAATTATGATTCGAAATGGAATCACGGATTTATGCGAAATCCCCGGTATTTTCGACCGCTACAAGATCAACAATGCCATGAGCTTGGGCTTCTGCTGCTGACATAAAAACATCTCTTTCCATGTCTTCGGATACAACCCATAAAGGATTGCCCGTTCTTTGTACATAAACCCTTGTGAGGGTTTCGCGGAGTTTCAGTAGTTCTTCCGCTTCCAGGATAAATTCTCCTGTGGGTGCCTCATAAAAAGAACTAGCAGGTTGGTGGATCATAACCCTGATGATATAACATAATAAACGATTCCTCTATCTCGCATGATCGGGCGAAAGGAAGGGATAAAGAATAACAAACAAGAAGAAAAAGATAGAATTGAACAACCGTACAGGCATCTTTTGTGCATTGCATACGGCTCTGCAATGGAATTTCTTTTTCCCTTCCATCGAAGAAAGAGACAAATAGAATCCATCAGACCCAGATCGTTGAATGATCCATTTACCATCCTTCCTTTCGTAGGAGTCAAAAAATACTATGATGGTTCCGTTGCTTTATATATTTATCTCGTCTGAGATTCAGCAATCCCAAAGTTTCTTTTTGATCCGATCAAATAAGGAAAAAAGAATCTTTTTTTTTTTTTTTCATACTCTTTCATAACATAAATATCGGAAAGAGACTTCTGGTGTGGAAGCAAAAAGGTTTGTGACGCTGAAATGGAACCCCGATACATAAGATCAAATCGGAAATAACCTTTGTTTCATACTACTATCTCGATACATAATCTCATGTTATGAAAAAACGAGAATGGTTTGCTCATATCGAACTCGAAGTGCCATGCTATTATTACTTATTATTTATATTCCATATGGCGAAGGCATAGTCTTCTTTTTCTCTCAAATAAAAAACTCATTGGCGCCAAGCGTGAGGGAATGCTAGACGTTTGGTAATTTCTCCTCCGACCAGGATGAAAGATCCCATTGAAGCGGCTAATCCCATGCATATTGTATGCACATCTGGTGGCACAAATTGCATAGTATCATAAATAGATATTCCTGGTATTACCCATCCGCCGGGAGAGTTTATAAACAAATAAAGATCCCTGGTATCATCCTCTATGCTGAGATATACCATGAGACCAACAAGTTGATTCGAGATCTCGCTATCAACCTCTTGGCCTAAAAAAAGTAATCTTTCTCGATAAAGTCGGTTGATTAGGACAAAATTGTATCCTTTAGGAACCGTACACGCACCTTTGGATGCATACGGTTCAAAAAATAAAAATTGCGAAACAAAAAAAGAATCAATGTGTCGATTCCAGCCCTTTTCTCTTTTCGTAGCAGGGTTTTTCCTAACGAAGGGGCTTTTTCTTCCATTTTTCAAGAAACATGAGTTTTGACTTGACTTGCTTCCCTAGAATTCACTGAACTTATCGAACTAACCTCTCATTGATGTATTGTTTCATCGAGATCCAAATCACGATGTAATTTTCTTGTTCCTGAATGGGCCTCTTCAATTCTTTTAGGTTTATGCTCTACTCCGGGTAAAGATCTGCCCGAATTCTATTTGCACATATAGGACAAATAATCTCAGTACCACTTCTTTTTGCTACGACTTCTTTTTTTTTTTTTCAATTCGTTTCATGTCTTCCGCCCAATATATGATGTATTCATCATATTACTCCATTGATTGGCAGTATGAGATCACTCATATGGTATAAAGGAATCATTTATGATACGAGTGGTAATCATACATAGATTACCAATTTGGTATTTTCTGAACGGAGCCTGTATACTTCATTTTATTGGTCCAAGCCAACCATAAATTCTTCTAATTGATAATATGGATCCCCCAATAAATTGATCTAATTGCACTTCACGCTCCGAATTATTGATGGTTCAATCAATCTTTCTTGGGCGAAAGAGAGGATATCTCCATCGGGGGAGAGAACGGGGAAATCCCATATGACCCAATATGTCTGACAAGTCGCACTATACGTCAACCCAAACTGCATCTTCCTCTCCAGGACTCCGAAAAGGTACTTTTGGAACACCAATGGGCATTAAATTAAAGAAAAAGAGGTTAAGTACTATACTTCACTTTGATGTGGAAACGTAACAACGGGTTTATTGTCTTCATAATATTGCCGTTTATCGTATTTTATCCATAGATTCGAAGGTTCATGGAGGAAGACAGAATGAATAAAGAAAAATTCTTACGAATGGATCGTTTGAATGATGAACAAGTATCTATGCATTCGCTCACAAAAAATGGGACCAGCCCCCATTGCGTATTGGTACTTATTGGGTATAGAATAGATCTGCTTCTCTTTGTTCCTACGAACAGAATTGTTCAATTATTACCAACGGAACGGAATAAATATTAACCCTTGCTTCGGGATAATCCACTGAAAAGGTGAGGTCCATAGCATAGTCTTTTCCAATGCGATAAAGTTACATAGTGTCTATTTTTTCTTTGATAAAGGGGTATTTCCATGGGTTTACCTTGGTATCGTGTTCATACCGTCGTATTGAATGATCCCGGTCGGTTGCTTTCTGTCCATATAATGCATACAGCTCTAGTTTCTGGTTGGGCCGGTTCGATGGCTTTATACGAATTAGCAGTTTTTGATCCCTCTGACCCCGTTCTTGATCCAATGTGGAGACAAGGTATGTTCGTTATCCCTTTCATGACTCGTTTAGGAATAAACAATTCATGGGGTGGTTGGAGTATCACAGGAGGAACTATAACGAATCCGGGTATTTGGAGTTACGAAGGTGTGGCCGGGGCACATATTGTGTTTTCTGGCTTGTGCTTCTTAGCAGCTATCTGGCATTGGGTGTATTGGGACCTAGAAATATTCTGTGATGAACGTACGGGAAAACCCTCTTTGGATTTGCCCAAGATCTTTGGAATTCATTTATTTCTCTCAGGGGTGGCTTGCTTTGGGTTTGGCGCATTTCATGTAACAGGCTTGTATGGTCCTGGAATATGGGTGTCCGATCCTTATGGCCTAACCGGAAAAGTACAATCTGTAAATCCAGCGTGGGGCGCGGAAGGTTTTGATCCTTTTGTTCCGGGAGGAATAGCCTCTCATCATATTGCAGCGGGGACATTGGGCATATTAGCGGGTCTATTCCATCTTAGTGTCCGCCCGCCCCAACGTCTATACAAAGGATTACGTATGGGCAATATTGAAACGGTCCTTTCCAGTAGTATCGCTGCTGTCTTTTTTGCAGCTTTCGTTGTTGCTGGAACTATGTGGTATGGTTCAGCAACTACCCCGATCGAATTATTTGGTCCCACTCGTTATCAGTGGGATCAGGGATACTTCCAGCAAGAAATATATCGAAGGGTTGGTGCCGGGCTAGCCGAAAATCTGAGTTTGTCGGAAGCTTGGTCTAAAATTCCCGAAAAATTAGCTTTTTATGATTACATCGGTAATAATCCGGCGAAAGGGGGATTATTCAGAGCAGGCTCAATGGATAACGGGGATGGAATAGCTGTTGGATGGTTAGGACACCCCATCTTTAGAGATAAAGAAGGGCATGAGCTTTTTGTACGTCGTATGCCTACTTTTTTTGAAACATTTCCAGTAGTTTTGGTAGACGGAGACGGAATTGTGAGAGCCGATGTTCCTTTTAGAAGGGCAGAATCAAAGTATAGTGTCGAACAGGTAGGTGTAACTGTTGAGT